TATCCGGAATAATCGCTTGGGGAACCTCAATATCCACGGGCTTGTTAGCTAAATGGCAATTGGCACATACAATGCGCCCAGTCGCTTCTCGCGGATTTTCATAGCCTTGCTGGGCAAAAATGGGATACGCATTTGAACTGAAGGGCTTAGTCATTATATATATCATGAGCGAGACGGAAATGAATCGAGTAATCTGTTCTTTTATCCAAGAAAAAGTCTTTATAGTTTGCATTTGCATGGTCCAATCATTTATCCCGAAAATTTCTACAATAAATTGGGTTAGGTTGCTAGTATAGTTTCCTATCCGCGATTCTGCTATTTACTTCTTTAAACTTAATTTAATGAAATAAGAAAGAATATTACTGGAATATAGAAAGATCGGCCCGCCTTGGATGGTTAAAAATGGAAAGATAAAGTATGATTTTGAATGGTTTGCTTATGTTTATGTAAAAAAAAAGAAACATTATTATCTTTTTTCTTTTCAGTCATTCAGTGAATGATAAATCACTACAAGTGATGGGGATACACGATTTAAATAGTGGAAAATAAAATATTTAAAAATTGTATCAAGAATGACTGGAAAAGTGGAAACAAGACCCGATATAATTTGATCATTATGAGCAAATCCAAAATCTTTGTAGATAGAGCCAATCATTAGTTCCCAACCGTGGGGCGAATGAAATCCAATACATAAATCCGTTAATAACAGAATAGAAAAAGCTTTTATTGTGTCACTTAAGTTATATAGGAATTCCTGAACCCAAGAATTAATAAGAATAAGTTCTTTATTCGCCAGAATAGAAAAACTGCTTAGAATAAAGAAACATATTATATTTGTCGAGAATTGGAAAATCATACGGATACAATCCTCATTATACATCTTGATAAATTGAATCGTTTCGTTGTGGATTCCGATACGAGGTTTTTGTAGATGCGTTTCCGGGTATTCCTTTACCATTTCGTCCAACAAGCGCAGCTCTTCTAATTCCATGAATTTTTCTAGAAAACTCTTTTCTTGAATATCATTCAAAAAAGTTTCCAATTTCTTAGTATTCCACCAATTAGTAACCCAGGATTCCAGACTTTTTTGACATGATAACGCGATCCAACAAGGTAAAAAGACTATAGATACAAGATATAGAAAAGTAATAAATTTTTTCTTTTTTTCAAAATTTTTCATCTCTAATTTGTTTATGAACTCGTCGCATTCGTCGACTCTATCTAGATCTAGTAGTTCTATCAAACATGAAGTCTATTACAAGTAGCTAATCCATGCATTTAGTCTCTTTTTTTTTTTTAGTTTGAAAAAGAGTATTGTAGATTTTTTATTTTACTCCGAGTTAAGAAAGAAAAAGTATTTATCATTTCAAAATACTTCAATTGGTACACGCAAGAAATAGGCCAATTCAGCAGCTTTTTGTTCAATTTCTCGTGGAGTCAAATTTTCATCCGTACGGGTCAAAGGAATGGCCCCCTGGCCTCTTATTTCCAGATAAAGGACACGACGAGTATAAATGCCCTCTTTAAATTCTATTCTAATAGACTGAATATCTTTTATAAGAAATCGGAGACAGATGCGACGGTTTTTTCCAGGAAATCCCCAACGAAAAATACATACTATTCCTTCTTTTTTATCGAAAAAATCATAACCACTACCTACATTCAACGAAATTGTACACCACAAATAGGAGCTAATAAAGAGGCCGGCGATTCCATAGAAAGACATCACGATCCCTTGTGGAAAAAAAAGAATTTGCTGGGGGGGAAATAAGGATATAAAATTCCTACCGAGATAACTAGAAATTCCAACCAATACGAATCCTAATGAACCTATAAAAAGGATAATGGCCCAGCCTAAATTACTTATTTTTCGAGATCCTGTTATAAGTTCTATCCATATACGTTCTGATCGACAATTCATAATAGATCTGATTCCATTTAATTAAAATTAAAAGAAGATACCAAAGTAAGTGCACTTTCCTTACTTTTTTGTGTTTTCGATGTAACTCTCATCAACTAGTATTATAATCTGATGTGAAACTTTACCTTTTTTTATCTTTTTTTTTTAGTTTACCAGTAATTCACCCAATTAGTTAGAAAAACTCTACCCCTATATACTATGTTTCTACATGTATAAGGGCTCTTTCTGTTATGCTCGTAAAAAATCATGTAGTATATGATATGATTCTGCTAAATAGATATATGTGTTAGGATTCAAGCCTAAGTTTTTAAAACATAGATTTTGGCCACAGGGCTTAAACAATCTTGTTTTTTTGAACATGAAGAAATAAAGAAGACATTGCAATTGCCGGAAATACTAGGCCTACTAAAGGCACAAGAATAGAGGGAAAGTTAATAGTTGTCATAGAATGGGTACCTCGATCTACTATAATTGTACCTGTTTGTTATATTTTTGTTGTTATTATGTTATTATATTAATTAATTAAAATTAATTAGAATTCTAATTAATTAATTCTTATATCTAGTGAATATAGTATAAGAAAAGTGCAAAGAATGTAGAAGTAAAAAAAGAAGCTTTCTACATATAGCTATATTAATCTAAAAATCGCATTTTTTTTATTCTAATAAAAAACTTTTGGACAAAGCAAAGAATTGACTTTAATTCTTTTTTTTTACAGGAAAAAAGGCGTGCAGCTGAAATAACTCACTTAGAACGCCTTTTAAAAGATTGCGTGGTACGATTGGATCAAATAAACCCTTATGGAATAAATATTCGGCTGCTTGTGAACCCTCAGGTACTGTCTTATTCAATGTTTGTTCAATTACTCTTTTACCCGCAAATGCAATGTAGGCGTTGGGTTCGGCAATAATGATATCCCCCAACATCCCAAAACTGGCTGTTACCCCACCTGTCGTAGGAGATGTAAGAATTGATACATAGAATAACCTTTTATTTGATTGATAATCATATAAAACAGATGCTATTTTAGCCATTTGCATTAAGCTCAAGCTTCCTTCTTGCATGCGTGCTCCTCCAGACGCACATACTATAATAAGGGGTAGTAATTTATTACTAGCATATTCAATCAACCGGGTTATTTTTTCCCCGACTACCGATCCCATACTACCTCCCATAAACTCAAAATCCATAACCCCAATTGCTACGGGAATACCGTATAGTTGACCTATACCTGTTTGAACAGCTTCAGTTAACCCTGTCTGTCTTTGATAAGAATTAATACGATCCTTATAAGGTTCCTCCTCCGAATGAAATTCGAGGGGATCCACAGAAACCATATCTTCATCCATAGGATTCCAAGTCCCCGGATCAATCAGAAGTTCAATTCTATCTGAACTACTCATTTTCAAATGATATCCACATTGTTCACAAATATTAAGGTGGATATTTGTGAACAATTTTTTAAAATTTAAGAAATAACAATTGTCGCATTGAACCCACAAATCCCTCTTTTTTTGAGTTACATCAAGATTTTCTCTTTTAGTTAAATTCCTATCATTTGTGATAGTTCTTAGATTTCTACCTTCACTTAAAATGTAACTCAAAATGGAATTATCAATGTAATTATCACTACCGCTTAGAATGGAACTCCCAACACGGATTTGAGAATAAAGATAATTGTCAATGGAATTATTAATGTGATTATTCCAATTATATTTAGTATCATACGTGTAATGATTATTATAGGTATCGTCACTCTTAGATCTTGAGTTCAGAAAATCTGAATCCCAAAAAGTATAAAAAGCATGGTCATTGTCAATCTCAAAAATGTTATTTTCAATATCAAAATATATGGAATAACTGTCCCCCTTACTATCTATAACTAAAAAAGTATCATCAGAGTTCAAATTTCGAATGTCCGTGACCCGAAATAACTGATCAACATTACTGTAACTAAACGGGTAACTATTTCTCCAACTCTGACTCTTTTTCTTTCTATCATTTACACTCGAATCTTCTCTTTTCCTGGTATTTTCAATAGGACTCAGACTTTCCGTTGATTTACTTAATCCACACCCGTGTTTTAACTCTTTTTTAGACAACATTGAATTGAACCGCCATTTTTTCATAGAGCTTTCTTGCCCCCTATTCGCATAAAACTAAAATAGATGAATAGTCATTTGATGAAAATAAATTTCATTTCTATCAGAATCATAATTAAATCATTCGGATTATTAACTAAATAATGAGTGAGTATTATATTGTTTTCCATTTTGTAAAAATCCATGGTCTCAGTCCATTCATTGAATATGATAGACCTTTATAAAAGGTCAGAGTTTCCCGCGCTGTGTCAAATTTACATCATCATCAAAAGAAAAAATAAGGAACTATAAATAGAGTGTAGTGTCTCCTTTAGTTTTTTGAAATGACGAAAATTTTTTCATAGAATAATCTAATATACGAAATGAATAATTCTATTACAATACGGAACGAAAAGGACAATATACAAGATGGATAGAAGGAGTTCTTATACTTGACGTGATATCTACCGTCATGGTCCGAATCAACGAAATATATATAAGAATATGCCAATTCTGCCAATCCTAGGGATCCGTAGGATTAATTGGGGATCCAACACAATAATAAAAAGTTTGGGTTGTTTATTATTAATTTTTTTTTAAGATCTTGCTTATATATCTAAATGCGTCTCTATAAATAGAGAGCGATACAATAAACATATAAATGGAATAGTTTTATTCGGCTCAATCCTTTTAATAAAAGATTGGGCCGAGTTTTTTTATTTACAATTAAATTAAATTAAGGAGACGAACGGTGATTACTTAGTTTAGATTGTATCCATTGCTTGGAATTCAAATTTAATTTCCTTCCATACTTCACAAGCAGCAGCTAGCTCAGGACTCCATTTGCAAGCCTCGCGAATAATAGTATTACCCTCGCGAGCAAGATCACGTCCTTCATTACGAGCTTGTACACATGCTTCTAGGGCTACTCGATTCGCTACAGCACCTGGCGCATTACCCCAAGGGTGTCCTAGGGTTCCTCCACCAAACTGTAGTAC